GTGTAGAGTAGAAGGCGGTTACTTTTTATCCATTAATGGTAAAATTTGATTTTTTAAAATAATTTTGGTTAAAAGTGTCGAAATCACCCCATTTTTAGTCCTTTAGCTGGCTAACTCCTTTGATCTGCACTAAAAATAGAACAGGAAAACCCAGGTGTTTAAAAAGTACCAAAATTTAGTGGTCAAAATCCTTTAAATTTTATAGTTTGTGTTAAATAATAGGTTAAGAAAAATCTTCTTGCCGTTTTTTTAAGAGAAGTCGGAGGAAGGGATAATCCTGAGAAACTAAAAATAAAATGATTTATTTGTAAAAAAGAGGGGGGTGTGTCCTCCTAGCGCAAATATAGGTCAAAAAGCCATCTTTTCTCCCGCTAAAAGCTGCTTTGTACAAAAAGTGGCTAAAAGTAACCAGTCTCCGAAGTGATTTAATCCTAAGGGACTTAAAATCTACTAATAGTTGAAGCAAAGGTAAATGAGTGATGGGACTTAAAATCTACTAATAGTTGAAGCAAAGGTAAATGAGTGATGATGCACATATGCGCATAAGGATATGTACAACTTTATGCAAGTTATGTAAGTGAGCCGGTGTGCTTCCTGGTACGTATTATATAGATCATATATTTGTGTCTGTGCATGCACGCGGCGCCTATATGTGGGTATACATTTGTGAGTTGAGGGTATATGTATGTATGAATGTGTATATATCTGTGTGTATGCGCGGGATCGTGTAGGCTAGCTGCCCCGGGGCGTGAAAGTTCGCCACCTTAGCATCTTCAGTGCTATGCTCTAAATGTAAGCTACCTGGGCTAAAGGAGATTTAGGGCTAGAATAGCGATGAAAGTGAATCAGACCATGCAGGTAATAAAGTAGCCGAAGGATTTAACCTGAATAGTTTGGTTTCACTTTGATAGTGTACTGGTAAGCTGGGTGGCTCCTTGACCTCCTATAACTTCTAATCACCCTTGGTCAATGGATTTAATAAGATTAGTTCCTGCAACTATAGATATCTTGGTCAATGGTTGGGCTGAAATAGGGGCTAGAAATCATATTGTGGTGAAGTAAAATTTAATCTTGTTGGTTGATTTAATTGAAAGTTCACTGGTTCAAAGGATGGTAGCAACAAAAATTCCTGTAAAGATAGAGAGGAGGGTGAGGGACTTATGAATTCTCGGAATGACTAGTGGGGTAGGGTTAAAATCTAAAAAAACTAACTGGAGAAAAAATCCGGCGGCGATAGCTGCTAAAGCTAAAATGGTTGTTGCTCAGTTCACATACGGGTCATTTTCTAATTTTGCATGATAGGCGTTATTTTTTATGGCGCTTCATAGGGAGGAGAATGAAAGGCGAAAGCTGTAGGCCGCGGTTATGCCTGTGGCCACAAAAATGAGAACAATTATTAAGATCCTAGTGGGGCTAAATAGGGAAATTTCCAAAATAAGGTCTTTAGAATAAAATCCGCTTAAGAATGGGGCGCCACACAAGGAGAGATTGGCAATGTTTATACAGGTCACTGTTAGGGGGGCTTGGTTTGCAATTAAGCCTATGTAGCGAATGTCTTGGTTATTAGAGCTGTTGTGAATAATTATACCGGCGCAGAGGAATAGAAGGGCTTTAAATAGTGCGTGGGTATATAGATGAAATAGGGCTAGGAAGGGTATGCCTATTCCCAGTCTTATCATTATAACTCCTAGTTGGCTCAGGGTTGATAGTGCAATGACTTTTTTTAGGTCATTTTCATAATTAGCCCCGATTCCTGCTATTAAGAGTGTTAGAACTGAAATAAATAATAAGGCAGGTTTGAATGGGGTAATCCCTGAAAGGAAGGGGAAAAATCGAATTAGGAGAAATACACCGGCGGTGACTAGAGTGGATGAATGGACTAAGGCTGAAACTGGGGTGGGGGCTGCTATGGCAGCTGGCAGTCAACTGGAAAAGGGAATTTGGGCTCTTTTAGTTATAGCGGCGATTGTGATTGTGAGGGCAATCCAGGAGGATAAATAGGGGTCAAATATTAAAGTAATAATTCAGTGGCCTTGGAGTACGAGGAGTCCAATGGAGATTAAAATTATAACGTCTCCGATTCGGTTTGCGAGGACCGTAAGCATACCTGCGGCTAACGACTTTATATTTTGGTAGTAGATGACTAGAACAAATGACACAATTCCTAGGCCGTCTCATCCCAGTAGAAGGGCTGGGAGTCTAGGGATGAATACTAAAAGATTTATAGATATAACGAAGAGCATAACCAATATGGTAAATCGCTTTAAAAATGGGTCATGAGATATATAGCTAGATGAAAACATTATGACGCAGCCCGAAATTAGGCAGACTACGTTGCTAAATCTGAGTCTGATAGTATCTAGAATTAAGGTGAAAGTTAGGTTACAGGAACTAACTTGAAATATTGTTCACTCTAGTAGAAGGGATTTTTCCTTTATTAAAAAAGTTAAGGTCACGGGGAAGAGGAGGAGCGAGTATCTAAGGAGAAATAGGGAGCTAATAGAGGAAGATTTTAGTTTAGTATACATAGGTCAAGTGAAAATTAGATTTCATTTTCAAATCCACAGGCTGATGTTTTTCTTAAACTAACTTGACCAGTTTAAAATCATATAAAAAGAAGGTCTGGTTTAATAATTAAAAGATTTCCTGGGATTCAATGGAGAAATAGCAGAGTATACCCAGGGGCTTTAAAATTACTAAATGGTTTAATAAACTTTGGGCTTCCTCCGTGCTGGATGGAGGTAAATAAGTACATCCTATATAGGGCCGCGAGGAAACTTATAAGAGACAGCGGGAGAAGAAAATAGTTGGAGGAAAAAATAACGGAGGGGAAAATCATAATTTCGCCTATCAGATTGATTCTTGGGGGAGCGGCTATGTTTATAATACAAAAAAAGAACCACCACAGGGAGAGGGTTGGTATAAATATAATTATTCCCTTAGAGAGAAAAAGGCTTCGGGTATGGGTTTTTTCATATGTATAGTTTGCTAAGGCGAAGAGGGCTGAGGAACAAAATCCGTGGGAGATTATTAATACCAAGGCTCCTCCTCATCCTCAGGACGTGTTTGAGAAAGCTCCTGCCAGTATTAAGGACATGTGGCCAATAGAGGAATAGGCAATTAAGGATTTTAGGTCAATTTGACGGAAGCAAATTATGCTAGTGATTACTCCCCCCCAGATAGCGACGGAGAAAATGATAACAGAGGAATAGGAAGCGGAGAAATTAAAGTATTGGTGAATTCGCAGAATGCCATATCCTCCTAGTTTAAGGAGAATGGCGGCGAGAACTATAGACCCGGCAACGGGTGCTTCTACGTGGGCTTTAGGAAGTCACAAATGGACTGTAAACATTGGTAATTTTACTAGGAAGGCTGTAAAAATTAAAAGTGTAATGAAGTTTCATGACCAGAAATTAGAGGCACTTAAGATCTCTTTTCGGGCGTGGCTAATTATCAATATATTCCCACAGCTTAGTTCGTGAATTCTTCACAAAATAATTAGAAGGAGGGGGAGCGAGGCCGCTACTGTATAAATTATTATGTATATACCGGCTTGTAGTCGTTCAGGTTGATAGCCCCATCCCAGGATTAGCAATAAGGTTGGGATCAAGGATGCCTCGAAGAGAAAATAAAAACTAAGAATTCTTGAGGATAGGAAGGTGATAACCAGAATAAAATTAAGAGTGGCTACAAATATAGTAAATAAAATATGATTATTGTTTGATGTTTTAACCCTGTTTTGTCTCGCGATTATTATTATCAAGGAGATCCACAGTGTCAAGGAAACTAGGATTGAAGACATTGAATCCTGAGAAATATAATAGTTAAGTATGGCATAGTTGTGGGAGGACCTAAATAGGTGTAAAAAGGAGAGCAAGGCAATCAATGCTAAAGATCAAATTTTTTGATACCAGGAGTAGCTAGAGAGGGGGAGCAAGAGTAGTGAGGAAGAGATAATTAAGCCTAACATTTTTGCGAGGAGAAACTAGAAACGTAGTCATTCCCGCGGGAGCGAATAACGGCTACCAAAACTGCTAGACCTAAACTGGCTTCACAGGCGCCAAGTGTAATTAAGATTAAGGATGCTTGCCCCCTGAATGCAGTATTGTTAGAGAGGGCAAATAATATGATGAAAAGATTTATTGTAGCCGCTTCTAGTCTTAATAATACTCTCAGGAAGTGTTTATACTGAAGGGAGAGAGTTAGTAAGGCTATAAAGAAGCCTACTATTCTAATTAATGTTAAATAAAATGTTCTCATGTCTTGCAACAATAGCTTAAGGTAGAGCATTGGTCTTGTAAGTCAAAGGTGGGTGTATATGCCCTTGTTGCTAGTAAGCTGTTAAGTGAATCGAACACTTAAAATTTGTTTTCAAGACAAATATTTCCCCAGGCAACAGCTTAATTTGAGAGTAGATAGTCTAAAAACTTATCTCATGAGACTTGAATAATTGGGTTAATTACAAAATAGGAGAAGTATAAGATGGTAAAAACCTGGCCAATTTGCTCATATGGGGCTTCTACAGGACAGCTTCCAATCCAGGTGAGGATAAAGAAGATACTAACGAATGTTCAAAACAGGAATTGATTTACAGGGTAGAATGCCAGGGAGCGGAATTGAGCTCGGTGGGTAATAGGAAGAATAAATAAGATCACGATTGATCCCACTAGGCCTAGGACTCCTCCGAGTTTGTTAGGAATAGATCGCAGGATAGCATAGGCAAATAAAAAGTATCACTCGGGCTGGATATGTACAGGAGTAACTAGAGGATTTGCTGGAATGAAGTTTTCAGGGTCTCCTAGTAGTTGTGGTGAGAATAGTGCCAGGAAAGATAATAGAGATAGGAGTACCACGAACCCTACTAGGTCTTTAAAGGTATAATAGGCGTGAAATGGTACTTTCTCCCCGTCACTGTTTAGCCCCAGGGGATTGTTAGAGCCGGTTTCGTGTAGAAAAAGAATGTGGAGAACTCTTAATCCAGCAATAGCAAATGGGAGAAGAAAATGTAGTGTGAAGAACCGGGTAAGGGTTGCATTATCAACTGCAAAGCCTCCTCATACTCATTCAACTAGTATTTTTCCTACATATGGGACTGCAGACAGGAGGTTTGTAATCACTGTGGCCCCTCAGAATGATATTTGTCCTCAGGGGAGTACATAACCTAAAAAAGCTGTTCCTATTGTGAGAAGGAGGAGGATAATACCTACATTTCATGTGTGCTGGTACAAATATGATCCATAATATATACCTCGACCGATGTGAAAATAGATGCAAATAAAGAATCACGAAGCTCCGTTGGCATGGAGGGCTCGAAGTAGCCAGCCATAGCTTACATCTCGGGTAATATGTACCACGGAGCTGAAGGCTAGGTCTACGTGGGCTGTGTAGTGTATAGCTAAAAATAATCCTGTTAAAATTTGGATCCCGAGACAAAGGCCTAAGAGAGAGCCAAAGTTTCATCAGATAGATAGATTTGAAGGGGCCGGTAGGTCAACAACGGCTCCTGTAACTAATTTTAGTACTGGATGGGTTTTTCGAATAGGGCTTCGCATGGGGGTTAGGCTTCCTTAAAAGGTCGTAGAGAGGCGTGTTGGTAGTAGCAGATTTTAACTACTACAATTAGGTTAAGGAGCAAGATGATTCCTAAGCCAATTAGAATAGAAACTGATTCTGGGGAAATTAATTCTGTCCCGTATCTTTTTAAGTATTTGAGCTCTGAATAGGTGTGGATGGTGCTCATCATAGAAAAGTCTTTAACTGGGTAAAAATAAAAGAGTATCGTGAGGGGAACTAAGAGTGTCAAAAAAAATAGTAGTGGGGAGCCACTGCCAAATAAAAGGTTTGGTGAGAGTGCAGCTACATAGGCAAATATTACTAGTAGTCCTCCCACATAAATTAGGAATAGAATATATCCATACCAGGAGGATAGCACTATTCTTGTTAAAGAGCATATCAGCAGGGTTGAAATCATAATAGCTAAGCCTAGGCTCAGCGGCTGGGCCATCAAGGGGAGCATAAGTAGGCTAGCTAACGAGAATACTAATATAATTAAGGCAGTCATGTCAAGGTGTAGGTTGCTACCTAATCTTAAGCTTCCAATGCTCATATTTTAATTAAACTACAACCTTGTAATAATAGATAAAGTAAGCGAGAGCAAAAATAATTAATAAAAAGGATAAGGAAGCCGGTAAGAACCCTTTTCAGGTTAGTCTTATAAGAAGATCGTAGCGGAATCGGGGGTACCTTCCGCGGACTCAAATAAATAAAAATGCAAAGAATAAAACTTTTATTATAAACAGGATGTCTCTCTCGAAGATAAATCCAGATCTCCCTCCAAAGAAAAGTAAAGCCGAGAATAAGCTTATGACTAGAATATTTGCGTATTCTGCTAGAAAAATTAGAGCGAATCCAGCGGCTCCGTATTCAATATTAAACCCTGATACTAGCTCGGACTCCCCTTCTGCAAAGTCGAAAGGAGCTCGGTTGGTTTCAGCTACGCACGTTACGAACCAGATTATAGAGACTGGGATTATAAGGAAAGATATTCAAATTAGGCTCTGGGACTCCTTAATTTCGATAAAGCTAAAGCTTCCAATTAAAAATAAAGGGAACAGAAGGATTAGGGCTATCCTTACTTCGTATGAAATTGTTTGGGCAATCGCCCGTAAACTTCCCAATAAGGCGTACTTTGAGTTTGATGATCATCCTGCTAGAAGGGTTCCGTAAACATTAAGGCCGGATACGCAGAGGAAAAATAAGATGCCTCATTTGAAATATCCTAGTGAGTATAAGCTAGGATAGAGTTGCCATAACAGTAAGGCTAAGATAAAGCTAAATACGGGGGCAATAAAGTAGGGGGAATAGTTTGCTATGGTTGGTTTTGCAATTTCTTTTGTCAAAAGCTTAGCGGCGTCGGCAATTGGCTGAGGAAGCCCTGCCACTCCCACTTTATTAGGGCCTTTCCGGATTTGTATATATCTTAATCCCTTTCGTTCTAAAAGAGTAAAAAAAGCAACTGCTAATAAAATGCAGATGTATGAGACTAGGCATGAAAGGGTATAATAAAACATGTATAAAGGAAAGAAATTTCATCTTCATGTCTAGGGCTTAAACCTAGTGCACTTACTTCTGCCACCTTTATTGGTGTCACATAAAGGATTTTCACCTATGTCTATTGATCCTAAATCAATTGCATTAACTTTGCTAATCTGACATGTTAAGAGTTTACTAACTATTTATTCGGGCATTATATTATATCTTATATAGTAACCTTTACATTAAATTGGTCCTTTCGTACTAAATTTAAGTTGCTTAATTGAAGATAGAAACTGACCTGGCTCACGCCGGTCTGAACTCAGATCATGTAGAATTTTAATGGTCGAACAGACCAACCCTTAAAGACTGCTGCATCTTCAGGATATTCTAGTCCAACATCGAGGTCACAAACTTTCTTTTCGATGGGGACTCTCAAAGAAAATTATGCTGTTATCCCTATGGTAACTAATTCCATTAATCAGGATTCCTGGATCAAAACTTGTGGGTATAAAAGTAGTAAAGAAGCTTTGTCTGTTCCTTAGTCGCCCCAACCAAAATTTAAAGCAGATTAATATCTAGAGTTATATCTTGTTTTCTACTTACTTCTTTAAAGCTCAATAGGGTCTTCTTGTCTATCAATAAAATTTAGGTTTCTTCACCTAAAAATCAAGTTCTGGGAATTTATATAGAGACAGTTTTGCTCACGTCAAACCATTCATACTAGCCCTCAATTATAGGGCAAATGATTATGCTACCTTTGCACGGTCAGAGTACCGCGGCCGTTGAAAACTTAATTCACTGGGCAGGTCCGACTCCTTATGGCGGGTATCCCAAGGAGCCATGTTTTTGATAAACAGGCGGAGCAGTGGCTTTGCCGAGTTCCTTTATATAAATTTATTCGTCTAGAAGTTGTTCCATTAGCTTAGATAATTTATTTGAGTTAAGCTATTAAAAGTTGTGGTGTAAATACTCATTTTAGCATTAATGTAAGCTGTTTTAGTTGTTTCTAGCTTAATCCCCCGTGTAAAAAATAGATTAATTATATTTATAGCTGAAATAAATGAAATTGTAACAAAGTCTCAGTATTGTAGCTATTTTCAAGCTTAAATTTAATAGAAAATTTATATAGTGGGTTCATTGGTTAGTTCTAGAGCTTATCCTCTAAAACTTGTCAAAACTAGATTTTTATATAAACTTAATGTATTTTATATAAAGACGTTAATTTTAAGTACTTCTATACTTTTAGTGGGGAAACTAGCTATCATCTAATACGGAAAAAATTTCATTTCTATCTTGTTCTCTAGGAAAGTTTTTGCTACAACTACTCCTATTTTACTAAAATAATGGAGGCAAGATAGCTCATTAGATTTCGAGATTTTTAATTTAAAACTTAATTCTAGCTAAACCATGATACAAAAGGTACGAGGTTTTATATCTTCTTTTATAAAATTAAATAATATTTCCTTTTCAGTACTGTTTTGGTAGCCCGTTAAAGTATCAATTTTTAATCACCTTTACTTAACTTAGTAATGTTTTTAGAGGGTTTACAAGAATAGGGTTGTGGGCACAATTAATTATTAAAGACAACTTATCTCTTAAGTATATTTTCAGTGTAAGTGAAATGTATTAGTATTTATACTATATCTTTCATCCAGGAACAATTTCCATTACCCCTACTATGTTACGACTTATCTCATTTTTCAACGAGAGCGACGGGCGATGTGTGCACGCTTCAGAGCCAAATTCAATGAATTTATATAATTTAACTTTTACTTTTAAGTCCTCCTTGGGGCTAGGATTTCAGCTAGCCTTCCGTATTATAAATTTTAATTGTAACCCATCCTCTCCTTTTTATAGGTTGCACCTTGATCTGACGTCTAAATTTAATATTATTTTTTGGCTAACTTCTATATTTTTTAAAGTTACCTGACGACGACGGTATACAAACTGATAACAATAAAAGGTTAGGTGCAGCGTGGATTTTCGATTACGAGACAGGTTCCCCTAAGTGGTCTAAAGCACCGCCAAGCTCTTTGAGTTTTAAATCCTTTTTATTCATAGTACTCAGGTAGACAAAAATCAATTTACAGTAAATAATAGTGGGGTATCTAATCCCAGTTTCCCTAAGAACTGTCGCAGGTTCAGCGTGGGAGTATGCTAGGAGCTATTAATTTTATGTATGAATTTCACTTCCTAATAAATAATCGTTTAACTTAATGTTTTGCCTAACTGCCTTTTCAACCTATATAATATGATTCGGCCGTCTTGGTCTAACCGCGGATGCTGGCACCAAGTTTACCAGGCCTGTTGAATACTAAGCTAACTCAGAATTTCGTCCTTTTATTAATATTAAACACTGATGTTAGCGGGACTTTTCAAAGCATCATATCTTATATAATACCTAAGAGAGACAAAGTTGAGTCTAATATATTATCGGAATGACTTTGCTATAATCTCTTCCTCGCCTCGTTCAATAAATATCATGTGTTTTTCTTAATTTACACCATATATGCAGGTCAGAGCCAAGCCTAATTGTGGTTGTAGGTTTTTGGTTACTAGATTTAAATGATTAAAGGGTGACCCAATTAAATCGAATGCAAATAGGCAAAAAGCCGGCTCGTTCCTATAGTGTTAAGATTATAGCACGTTAGATTTTCATTCTGAAGGTATAAATTTATTTATTGGGAATACATCTCTTGAGTATGAAGTAGTACAGTTGCCTTCCAAGCAGAAAGATTAATCAATTTTAAAAGAGATAGATTACATAGCGGTGTTAGGGCACGAAGAATTTTGATTTCTTAGGAAAGGATCATTATCCTTCTAGTAAGGTTTTAAGTTATAATAAACTATAAGCCTTCAAAGCTTAAAATAAAAAAGAATTTTTAAACCTTGCCCGCCATAGTTTCACTATAAAACGCCGACTTGCAAACTCGGAGAAGGAAGTAAGATTTTCCTGGTGCGTGTATGTTGTTTGATGGCTGAGTTGTAGGCGGTAGACTGTAGATCTATTAACGGAGTTAATTTTCCTCAACAAAATGTAAAATAAGCTAAACTTTAAGCTATTGGGTTCATACCCCAAATATGAATGTCTAATTCTTTTACAATAGTAATTTTATTAAGAAGTTTATTGTATATAATAATTAGTGGGGATGTTCATCTGAGTACAGTGTAATTAGGAGACAAAAAATATATGCTTGAATTAAGCTAATACCAAACTCAAAGATTGTATAGAAAACTTGGATTAGGATAATAAATAGGGTAGAAAATACAGAAGATATAAAGATCCTGGCGGTAAGGTAATTACCCACTAGTGTGAGAACAATATGGCCGGCACTTATATTAGCGGCTAGCCGCACAGATAAAGTAATTGGTCGCACCATAATTCTTACTGTTTCTACAATAACTAGGAAAGGGTTTAGTGCAGCTGGGGCCCCTATAGGAAGTAAGCCGGCCACGACTGAGCGTGGGTCAAAGAAGACAGCTGAGACAATTAAGCTTAATCAGAAAGGTAAGCCCAGGGAGAGAGAGACTGCTAAATGTCTAGTTGGTCTAAACACATATGGAATTATACCTCTAAGATTAATAAAGATCAGAAAGAGGAAAAGGCCAGTTACTACATTAATAAAACCCCCTAAATTCAACCCGAACGATCGGAAAATTTGGGAGGTTACTGTGTCTTTGAAGATTATAATTATTGTTCTTCATCGTGGAGAAGTAACTCAATATCAAGAGCTAAAAAGTAAAATTGTGGCCAGTGAGAAGAATCATATTAATATATATAAGGATATAAAAACTTGGTTGTTATCATCAAAGGATGAGAAGATATCTACAAGCATTCTTTTATCAGTTTCATTTATTCTCTTCTAAATCTGAAGATTTTAGGCTTTCTCTTTTATAGTACACTTTATTTGATCATCAAATTAATACCGAGATGCATAATACTGCTGTTCAAAACAATAGGAATAAGAAAATTCAATTAAGAGGGGACAGCTGAGGCATATAAAAAGTACTAAGTAGGGTTAGTAACGTTAGGCTGACAACCTAATATTATAATTTAACTAACTTTTTATAATATGTTATTCAGAGACATTAACTACCCACTCCATAAAGTTTTCAAGAGGAACCGCCTCCACGACAATAGGTATGAATGAGTGGTTGGCTCCACAGATTTCAGAACACTGTCCGTAGAAAACTCCTGGGTATTTGATGAAAAAGCTCAACTGATTAAGTCGGCCTGGAATTGCGTCTGCCTTTACTCCTAAGGAAGGTACCGTTCAAGAGTGAATTACATCTGCTGATGTGACAAGTACTCGAATGTCGGTTTGAGTTGGGAGAACTACGCGATGGTCTACTTCTAATAGTCGAAAATCTCCTGGCTCTAGTTCATTTGTCGGGACCATATATGAGTCGAACTCAATGTCTAGAAAATCAGAGTACTCGTAGCTTCAGTATCATTGATGGCCAATTCTTTTTACGGTCAAGCTACAGTCTCCAACCTCGTCTAGTAGATAGAGTAGACGGAGGGATGGAAGGGCGAGGAACACTAAAATAATAGCCGGAATAATAGTTCAAATTGTTTCAATCTCTTGTCCTTCAACTAAAGATCGACAAGTATATTTATTTATCATTAAAGAGAGTGCAGCGTACCCAACCAGGCTAATAATCATAACGAGAATTATTATAGCGTGATCATGGAAGAAAATTAATTCTTCTATAAGTGGGGATGCTGCATCTTGAAATCCTAATTGTCCTCATAGACTCATATCTTATAAAAATAAAAGAGTTAGGTTACTCAGCAACTAAAGCTCCTGTTTCTGGGGCATTATGGAAGTCAGCTGGGAGAATGTTATCTCATTCTAGAGCAGTTCTAAGATGTGTTCTTCATACTACACTACGTTGAGAAATTAGAGCTTCTCATACAATGACCATAAAATATAGTACAGCTACAAATGAAATCATTGATCCTATGGAAGAAATGACATTTCACTTTGTGTAGCAGTCTGGGTAATCTGAGTATCGCCGAGGCATACCACTTAGGCCCAGGAAGTGCTGTGGGAAGAAAGTCACGTTCACACCAATAAACATAATGTAGAAATGAGCTTTCGTTCATCGTCTGTGCAGTGTAACCCCACTAAGGAGAGGGAATCAATAGTTAAAGGCTCCAAACAAGGCGAACACGGCTCCTATAGATAGTACGTAGTGGAAGTGGGCTACGACATAGTAGGTGTCATGAAGCATAATGTCTAAAGAGGAGTTAGACAGAACAATCCCAGTTAGGCCTCCGACTGTAAATAAGAAAATAAATCCAAGTGCTCAAAGTATTGGGGTTTCATATTTAATTTTAGCCCCGTGAATGGTTGCTAATCAACTAAAGACTTTAATTCCAGTAGGGACAGCAATAATTATTGTGGCTGCTGTAAAGTAAGCTCGAGTGTCGACGTCCATTCCAACTGTAAACATGTGGTGAGCCCAGACAATAAAGCCTAGTACACCAATCGCCAGTATAGCATAAATTATACCCAGGGTTCCAAAAGTTTCTTTTTTTGAGGAGTAGTGGCTTACAATATGGGAAATTATACCGAAGCCAGGTAAAATTAAAATATATACTTCTGGGTGACCAAAAAATCAGAATAGGTGTTGATATAAAATAGGATCTCCACCCCCGGCAGGGTCAAAGAAGGCGGTATTAAAGTTTCGATCTGTTAGTAGTATGGTAATAGCCCCGGCTAAAACAGGTAGGGATAACAGGAGTAAAATGGCAGTAATTTTTACGGATCATACAAACAGAGGAAGTCGTTCGAATTGTATCCCTCGTCATCGTATATTAATAATGGTTGTAATAAAGTTTACAGCTCCTAAAATTGAGGAAACACCTGCTAGATGGAGTGAAAAAATGGCTAGGTCCACAGATCCACCTGCATGAGCAATATTTCCTGCTAAAGGAGGATAGACGGTTCATCCTGTCCCGACCCCTCTCTCGACCGCGGCGGAAGAAAGAAGGAGAAGTAGGGCAGGAGGAAGGAGTCAGAAGCTTATATTATTTAGCCGGGGGAAAGCCATATCTGGGGCTCCTAATATTAATGGGACTAGTCAATTCCCAAATCCTCCGATTATTATAGGCATTACTAAGAAAAAAATTATAACGAAAGCATGGGCGGTTACAATTACATTATATAATTGATCGTCTCCTAGAAGGGCTCCTGGCTGCCCTAGTTCTGCTCGAATTAAGAGTCTAAGGGCTGTACCAACTAGTCCTGATCATATACCAAATAAAATATATAAAGTACCAATATCTTTGTGATTTGTAGAAAATAATCAACGCATGACAAGCTATAGGGTTTCGAGGGAGTTCATCATTAAAATAAGTAGGCCTCCAAATAAGTTGATTAGGAGAAGTGTTATTAATAAGATATTTGTTTTCTCGAATCATTTTTCTATATTACTATTGTTCTTTAGATTGTTTAGGAGTAGTGAAAAGAATAGGCCTAGATAGTAAAATAGACTTATAACTGAACCAATAATAAGAATAAAGACAAATGATCAAAGATAATTATTAACACTAATTACTATTACAAGTCATTTCGAAATGAAGCCTAGTAATGGGGGGAGTCCCCCTAATGAGAGCAATATAAATATTACACTTGTTTGGTTTAGCCCGGACTTCTTAGGTGAGCCTAGATTTTTTATTGTGCTGGAATCTCTGTATCACAGTGTTATAAAGAGGCAGAATGAAATAAATATATAAATTACGAAGTAGGCTTTTATAACTCATTCTCTATGAAGGAGACCAAATATAATTCACCCTAAGTGTCCAATAGATGAGTAAGCCAGAAGAGCTCGTACTTGGGTTTGATTAATACCCCCAATACCGCCTATTAGGCTGGACCCTGCTGAAATTGCGCAGAGGATTGAAAAGAGGCCGTAAGAAAACCCAAATTGAAATAAAGATATTGTAAGAAATAATGGGGCTAGTTTTTGCCAGGTTGCTAGGAGTAAGCAGGAAAGCCAGGATAAGCCGGCTATAACCCTAGGGAGTCAAAAATGAAATGGAAATATCCCTAGTTTAACAAATAGACCCGCAATTAAAATGAATAGTGAAGCTGAAGATGTAATATCTCTAGAGGTCAAAACTTCCCAGGTAAATGAAAGCCTATATAGCCTTAATCTACCAAAAATTAGAAGGCTTGATCCTAATGCTTGAGCAACGAAATATTTAACTGCAGATTCTCTTCTTGATATGGTCTTTTGATACACTAACAGCGGGAGGAACCCAATTAGGTTAACTTCTAGTCCTGCTCAGATACCTAGCCAGTGTATTGAAGAGATAGAAAACAGAGTACCAATTCTTATGACGGAAAAAAATATATATCTAAATGGAAGGCTAGAAAACATAAGAAAAAGGATAAAATCGAATTACCCAAAGCAAAGTTAGCAGCCCTGCTTTACTCCAAGTTTTTTCTCTATTGGGCCCAGTCTAAGGATCCCTCGTTTCACTCGTGGAACAAGCCAACAATTAAAATAATTAAGAAACTAAAGGCCCCCAGTCTTAGTTGAAATGTAAATCTGTGGGATATTCTAGTTAAAATAGGGAATAATAATACGATTTCTACATCAAAAATCAAGAAGATAATTGCTAGTAAGAAAAATCGTATAGAGAAAGGTAGACGTGCTGATTTGATAGGGTCAAACCCACACTCAAAGGGGGAGCTTTTTTCCCGGTCTCTAATTCTTCGTTTAGCTAAAACTCAGCCCAAGGCCATTACTACACAGGAAAGGACTAAAGCTGCGATACTTCTTCAAACTCTTCTAAGCATTATAATAACGTTAGAGACACACAACATCCCATATTAATCAACATCAATGATTTCCGTTCATCCGGCGTAACGTTTGCTGCTAAACGGGTGATATATGTATTCACAGTCTTCTAATTAACAGTTAGACGCCTCTTTTTGGCTTCCATTTATTGGCTTTATAATATGAAGAAGGACTCTCACCGCCAAGGTACGGGCCGAAACCGTATGCAAATTTCTCGCTTTTCATACAGAATGACCTAAGAACTAAGTTAGTCCATTTTTTGAATGCAAATCAAATCTTTTATATTTAAAGTATTAAGTCTCTCTTAGAGGCTATATGTCAGCCGTAGCTAGATTAAAAGTCTAGCACTTATACCTCAGTCATCTAAGATATTGCAGTAAAGAGGTTAAGTTAGCATCCTCATCAATAGATTGAGAGGTATAAAAATAGTCATACTACATCTACAAAATGTCAGTATCAAGCTGCTGCCTCAAATCCGAAGTGATGCCCTGTTGAGAAGTGCTGGAGCCAAACACGAGCTAAACAAACTAATAGAAAACTGCTTCCAATAAGAACGTGGAGTCCATGAAACCCAGTTGCCACGAAGAATGTAGAGCCATATGCGCCGTCTGCGATAGTAAAGGAGGCTTCATAGTACTCCCCCCCTTGCAGGAAAGTAAAATATATACCTAAAATCACTGTCCCAATAAGGCCTTGCAGGCCCCCGGGGTTGTCTCCCTCTATTAAGCTATGGTGGGCCCATGTAACAGTGACCCCCGAAGCGAGAAGGACTCCTGTATTTAATAAAGGCACCTCAAATGGATTTAGTGGCACAATCCCAGCCGGAGGTCAGCAAGACCCTAGTTCTGGTGTAGGAGCTAGGCTTCTATGAAAGTAAGCTCAGAAGAATGCGAAGAAAAAGCATACCTCGGAAACAATGAAGAGAATTATTCCTCAGCGAAGTCCCTTGGAGACTTGAATTGTATGAAACCCTTGAAAAGTGGCTTCTCGGATAACATCACGCCATCACTGAATTATTGTTATAACAATTAGGATTACACCTAAAATTACAGTAATATAGCCATAGCCGTGAAACCAGCCGGCAAGACCAGAGGTCAGGAAAAGAGCACCTATAGATCCGGTTAAAGGTCACGGACTAAATTCTACTAAATGAAATGGATTTCGTCCCAT